CTTGGCACAGATCTAAGCTACGATCCCATCATAGAAATCCAATTAAAAAGAAAGGAAAAAAATCAAATTTTTGTTTTTTAAACGTTTTTGGAATGGAAGCTGAACTGCCTTTTGGTGCTCTCCGAAAACGACCTTCTTTTTTTGGACCCATTTATAAAGAACTTGAAAAAAAACTTAGAAAAGTTAAAAAGAAATGTTTTCTAGTTATAAGAATTTTTAAAGAAAGAACAAAAAGGTTTCTAAAGGTCTCAAAAGAAAAAACAAGATGGATTATCAAAATAGTTCGATTTATAAAAAGAATAATGAAAAAGCTTGCAAAAAGAAATCCAATTATCTTATTTGGATTGAGGGAAGTATATGAATCGAGTCAAAATAAAAATGTAAAAAATTCTATAATAAGTAATCAGATTATTCATGAATCGTCCATTCGAATTAGATCCCTCGATTGGACAAATTATTCACTGACAGAAACAAAAATGAAGGATCTGATTAATAGGACAAGTACAATCAGAAATCAAATCGAAAAAATCACAAAAGACAATAAAAAAATATTTATAACTCCAGATATAAAGATTGGTCCTAACGAAACAAGTTGTGATGATAAAAGATTAGAATCGCCGAAAAATACAAATATTTGGCAGATATTAAAAAGAATAAGTAACCGATTAATACGCAAATGGCACTATTTTATGAAATTATTTCTTGGAAGGATATACCTTCTATGTATCATTAATATTCCCAGGATCAATGTAAAACTTTCCCTTGAATCAAAAAAAAAAATTATTGATAAATATGGTTACAATGATGAAACAAATCAAAATACAATTCATTTTATTTCGACTATAAAACAGTCGCTTTCTAATATTAGTAATAAGAATTCACAGAGTTTTTGTGTCCTATCCTCCTTGTCACAGGCATATGTATTTTACAAATTATCACAAACCCAAGTTATTAACAAGTATCACTTGAGACCTGTACTTCAATATCACGGAACATCTCTTTTTATTAAGGATAGAATAAAGGATTATGTTGGAACACAAGAAATATTTCATTCCGAATCAAGGCATAAGAAACTTCGCAATTTTGGAATGAATGAATGGAAAAACTGGTTAAGGGGTCATTCTCAATACGATTTATCTCAGACTAGATGGTCTAGATTAGGACTGCAAAAATGGCGAAATAGAGTAAATCAAAGTTATATGGTTCAAAATAAAGACTCAAAAAATTGGGATTCATATGATAAAGCCCAATTAATTCATTATGAGAAAAAAAAGAATTATGCAGTGGATTCATTACCGAGTCAAAAAGCAAAATTAAAAAAAAACTACAGATATGATCTTTTATCACATAAATATATTAATTATGAAGATAAGAAGGACTCATATATTTTTGGATCACCATTACAAGTCAACGAGGTCATAGACATTCCCTATAATTACAACACACATAACCCCGAATTATTTTATGTGCTGGGCGGTATAGCTATTAGTGATTATCTAAGAGAAGATTCTATTATGGATACGGATAAAAATCCGGATAGAAAATATTTTGATTGGAGAATTTTTAATTTTTGTCTTAGAAAAAAAATCGATATTGAGGACTGGACCAATATGAATACCGGAGAAAGCATCAATAAAAATACTAAGACCGGGACTAATTATTATCAAATAATTGATAAAATTGATAAGAAAGATCTTTTTTATCTCGCGATTCATAAACAAATCAACTCATTCAGTCAAACAAAAACTTCTTTTGACTGGATGGGAATGAATGAAGAAATACGAAATAATCCCATGTCGAATCTGGAACTTTGGTTTTTCCCAGAATTTGGGTTACTTTATGATGCATATAAGATTCAACCGTGGCTCATACTAATCAAATTACTTCTTTTCAATTTTATTGGAAATGCAAATGCTAGTGAAAATAAAAATCTCAACGGAAAGCAAAAAACGAGTCTTCGTATATCACCTACTCAAAAAAAATCTCTTGAATTTGAATTCGAAAATGGAAATCAAGAAGAAAAAGAGCAAGCAGGCCAAGGAGATTTTGGCTCAGATCTATCAAACCAACAAAAAGATGTTAAAGAAAATTATGGGGGATCAGATATTCAAAGTAGAAAGGAAAAGCAATCTAAGACTGAGAGCACCACGTCAGCAGACCTAGCTTTCTTCCTGAAACGATATTTGTATTTTCAATTGAGATGGGATGCTCATTTGAATCAAAGAATGATCAATAATCTCAAGGTATATTCTCTCCTGCTTAGACTGATAAATCCAAAGGAAATTGCTATATCCTCTATTCAAAGAAAAGAAATGAGTCTGGATGTAATGCTAATTCAGAAAGATCTAAATCTTCCAGAATTAATAAAAAAAGGAATATTGATTATCGAACCAGTTTGTCTGTCTATAAAATGGGATGGACAATTGATTATGTATCAAACCATAGCTATTTCACGGGTCCATAAGAGTAAGTACCAAACTAATCGAAGATGCCGAGAAAAAAAAAATGTTGATAAGAATGGTTTTGATGAATCTATTGCAAGACATGAAAGGCTGGGTGGGAATAGAGACGAAAATCATTATGATTTGCTTGTTCCTGAAAATATTTCATCTCCTAGACGTCGTAGAGAATTGAGAATTCTCATTTGTTTAAATTCGGGAAATGTGAATATTTTGGATAGAAATCCAGTATTCTGTAATGAGAACAATGTAAGGAACTGTGGTCAATTTCTGGATGAGGGCAAGCATCTTAATATAGATATAGATACAAATAAATTAATTAAGTTCAAATTCTTTCTTTGGCCCAATTATCGATTCGAAGATTTAGTTTGTATGAATCGCTATTGGTTTAATACTAATAATGGCAGTCGTTTCAGTATGTCAAGGATACATATGTATCCACGATTGAAAATTAGTTAATAATCCATTTCTTATATATCACGTGCCATATCGGATATGGCATAGGAAGGCAAACAGATGTACACACGCGTTGTGTTAGAATACATTATCGTACATGATACTGATTCAATAAACTTATGAATTAGATCTAGGAATGAATCGTGACAGACTCCTCTTATCTTATGTCCAAATTTGTCTCTTTTGTGGTTGCAGAAGCATACCATCTTTTTTTATCCATATCCGAATCAAATTGCAAATTTGAGTGATTATTGATTAATTGAATTTGATAGAACAAGCAGTATATGAATCAATCCAGATTATTGTGTATACCAGATTCAACCGTTTGGCATTATTATTACTAATCGGTAAAATCCATATCTGTAAATGTAAAAAAAAAGAAAAAGGGGAGAAGAATTCTTTTTATGGTAAAAAATTCCTTAATCTCAGTTATTTCGCAAGAAAAAAAAAAGAAGGGGTCTGTTGAATTTCAAGTATTCAATTTCACCAATAAGATACGGAGACTTACTTCACATTTGGAATTGCACAGAAAAGACTATTTATCTCAGAGAGGTCTACGGAAAATTCTGGGAAAACGTCAACGGCTGCTGGCTTATTTGTCAAAGAAAAATAGAGTACGTTATAAAGAATTAATTGAGCAGTTGGCTATTCGGGAACCAAAAACTCGTTAAGTTAATTTGACGATTCATTTTGAATTATTTTATTTATATTTATTGGATCTTGAATTTGGATCAACCTCGTTTCGTTTTCAGCAATTCATAGAATAATGAATCGGGAAAAAACATATGACTGTACCAGCTACAAGAAAAGACCTCATGATAGTCAATATGGGTCCGCACCACCCATCAATGCATGGTGTTCTTCGACTCATCGTTACTCTAGATGGTGAAGATGTTATTGACTGTGAACCCATATTGGGTTATTTACACAGAGGAATGGAAAAAATTGCAGAAAATCGAACAATTATACAATATCTGCCTTATGTAACCCGTTGGGATTATTTAGCGACCATGTTTACAGAGGCAATAACGGTAAATGCGCCAGAACAGTTGGGAAATATTCAAGTACCTAAAAGAGCCAGCTATATCAGAGTCATTATGCTGGAATTGAGTCGTATAGCTTCTCATTTGTTATGGCTTGGACCTTTTATGGCGGATATCGGTGCACAGACTCCTTTTTTCTATATTTTCAGAGAAAGAGAATTGATATATGATCTATTCGAAGCTGCCACAGGTATGCGAATGATGCATAATTATTTCCGTATTGGAGGAGTAGCTGCTGATCTACCTCATGGCTGGATAGATAAATGTTTGGAGTTCTGCGATTATTTTTTAACAGGGGTTACTGAATATCAAAAGCTTATTACGCGGAATCCTATTTTTTTGGAACGAGTTGAAGGAGTGGGCATTATTGGGGGAGAGGAAGCAATAAATTGGGGTTTATCAGGACCAATGCTACGAGCTTCGGGAATTCAATGGGATCTTCGGAAAGTTGATCATTATGAGTGTTACGACGAATTTGATTGGCAAGTACAATGGCAAAAAGAAGGAGATTCATTAGCTCGTTATTTAGTCCGAATCAGTGAAATGATGGAATCAATAAAAATTATTCAACAAGCTTTGGAAGGAATTCCAGGGGGTCCCTATGAGAATTTAGAAGTCCGACGCTTCGATAGAGCAAGGGATTCCGAATGGAATGATTTTGAATACCGATTCATTAGTAAAAAAACCTCGCCCGCTTTTGAATTATCGAAACAAGAACTTTACGTGAGAGTGGAAGCCCCAAAAGGGGAATTGGGAATTTTTCTGATAGGAGATCAGAGTGTTTTTCCCTGGAGATGGAAAATTCGTCCACCAGGTTTTATCAATTTGCAAATTCTTCCTCAGCTAGTTAAAAGAATGAAATTGGCTGATATTATGACGATACTAGGTAGTATAGATATCATTATGGGAGAAGTTGATCGTTGAAATGATAATTGATACAACAGAAGCACAAGCTATCAATTCTTTTTCCAGATCGGAATCCTTAAAAGAGGTCTATGGGCTCATATGGTTGCTTGTCCCTATTTTTATTCCTGTATTGGGA